TCTAATTCTAACCTCCCCCCCCAATCTGATATTATGGTACCAGTATAGACCGAAATTCCGTTATGATCCAATTCTGATCGATAATAGATACCGGGGCTTTGCAATATTTGATTGATCACAATTCTGTATATTCCATTTACTATAGAAGTTCCGAGGGAGTTCATTAAAGGAATGTTTCCAATAAAAATTGTTTGTTCTTGCATATCCTTACTGGTTTTCAAAATTAATCCTGCGGATACATATAATTCAGAAGAATATGTGAGTGATTCATATACAGCATCCCTTTCTTTTATCAACGGTTCCACCAATTGATATGTTTCCACAAATAATTGAAATTCAATTTCTTGATCCGTATCTTCAATTTTTGGAAATTTATAAAGTTCTTCTGTTAAGCCCCGATCCATGAACCCACAAAATCCTTCAAATTGTATCTGATTCAACCCAGGTATTGTATACATTTCCCCATTTTCATCCCCGAGCATTTTAAATTTCCCATTTATCAAAAAAATCCCATTCTTTTCTCATTCTTCATCGAATCATATGAATCGATCTAATAATGATGGAATTGAATTTCTATTCTGTTTACTGAATCACATGAAATTTTATCTAACTCCATATACCATATAATATATATGGAATGTATGAAATGCGTATGAACGGAAGAAGAAAAAGTAGACTCAAATTTGTGAATTTATATTTATAACAAACAGATACAGAAAAGAATTGATAAATGCCATTTAGCCTTATGTAGTTTTGTAGAGAAAATCAAAAACAAAAAGAATTCAATTTCTACCATTATTATGATATTACATATTCCAATCCGATTGAATACCAGAAAAATGAAAAAATGAAATGAATTCCTGATTTGATCTGTTCGTTGAGATAAAGACAAAAAAATCATAAAATAGATATAGGGAGAGAGTTGATTTTTCTAGCACTTAATTTTTTCATAGATTACATTGTTCAAAAAATGATTCGCAGAGAAGAGAGATGTTTTTACCCACTTTTTAGTTTTTTATTTTTTAGTAGAATATTTAGAATATGATTGAAGTGCGTACGAAAAGAGGGCTTGGATTTATTAAACAGATGCAGATATAGCATTTCTATTTATATATGTCTTTCCTCTTTTCTTTTTATTCCATTATAGCTCTCTAGTGGAGACAACACATGGCGTGCTCTATCAAAAATTCTATTTTTTCTTTTATTTAAATCTATTCAATGAAAAATGGAAACACAATAATTTCTTGCTGATTCCCTATGGACATCATATCTAGATAGATAAAATATCTCATTAGATAATTATAGCTGTGTAACAGTAACAACTTATGTTCTGGGGTTTACATAGACTCATAATTGCTGTTATATTATTATATTATAATATAATTTATAATTGAAATTTAAGAAAGTTTTTTTATTGAAAAAAAATCAATACTGATTAGTTATGTATCTATTGTGATTTTATTATACCATTAGAGAAAGACAAGTGAAGAAGAATCGTCCATAAATTTGCAGTCAATAGTTAATAGTTAATAGTTAATGGTTCCAATTTATTTGTCCTGCATTTTGACTTTTGTAACTGAGAATCCACATTTTCTTTTTCAATAGAAAAGAAAAAAGAAAGGGAAAGTTTTTGTTTTTAGATATTGTGTGTCTTGAGATACTATAACCAATTGAAGGTATGGATCCAATCTAAAAATAAAAAGGGGATACTCTCATTTTTTTGTTTGTAGCCTTTTGGCGACATGGCCGAGCGGTAAGGCGGGGGACTGCAAATCCCTTATTCCCCAGTTCAAATCCGGGTGTCGCCTGATCAACAAAAAACTTGAAATCCTATATTCTGTTTTGCTGATATAACTCGACAAATTTTCTCCAGCAAAAACAAGTGTAAGAAAAAGACTCTTGATACTTTCTTGATTATAAACTTCCGGGGGTTTTGTTTTCTAAAGTATTGTAAATCCTTACGTCTAGGATTCAAGGAAAAACTAGAGTAGTGGAAGGGAATCAGTAAATCTTGATATGGTAGCCCCTCCCCGGGCTACTAGCGGAGTCTTGAATTAGATTGGATAACGGGAGTGTCTAATTAACTAATGAATGGTTGTAGAAGGGTTGGAAGATACTTTGTATACAGACTGATGAAAGTCTCTGAGTGTTCAGGCATCCAATCAATATTAGATTGGATGGATAATTGGCTTTTACTTAATGAGGGACACCAAAAGAAAGAATAAGTCTTATTATTGCTACATGTGAGTAACATTCTTTTGCTACTTCCAAAAGTGTTACTGCGTATTTTGCTTGTGCTTAATGGTTCTCGATTTTACTAGAAATCATATAAGAACTTGTTATAAGCGGATTTATTGAAGTGTTTCATCAACGGTGGTGTGTCAGAATTCCCTTTTCTTTTTGACTCTGCGCCGGTAATTCCACTATTATTAGTGAACAATAATGGAAAAATTCCTTCATATTTGTTTCATATTCATAGAGATAGGGGACATAATACACATGGATATAGTAAGTCTTGCTTGGGCTGCTTTAATGGTAGTCTTTACATTTTCCCTTTCACTCGTAGTATGGGGAAGAAGTGGACTCTAGGGGTACTCCTAATTGGGTTGAGGAATCAAACCGTATCAATTGTTTTCTAGATCGTTTTGCAAAGCCTTTTTTTTAACTATTTTTTTAGTCTTCATTTCGAAATTCTTGGATTTTAGTGGAGTAATGTATTTTATGAATAATATAGATGAATAATACCCTTTCAATCAAAATCAAACAAACATTTCAATAATTCCCATGTTCATATTTCGAAAGTAAAAGGGCTACGGATGATAGGCAATTTATAAAAAAGAAAAAGAATTCTTCCTAAATTTTCTATTTTGATGAACCAGCTCTTCCCAAAGTTATATATGGACAATGAGGGACAAGGACCCCCCCCTTTTTTTTTCTGTATTTGTTTGTTTTTATTTCCTTCCCGCTTTACTGTTCAAAGAGAAAAAAAAAGTAGTTCTTTTATTTCTTTTATTTAATAAGATCTTGCCTTAGTGTAGTCACATATTGCGCACTTACCCCCTGTTTTATTTATTATTTTAGGAATTTCATTTATGCCATGCTTTATTGACTCATTTCATATCATGGATCAAAGAAAAGAAGTGAAATTAAAAATCGGTAGAGTATACCCCTTTTTTAGAAACGAAATACGAAGAAAAGTTACCATAGAACTCTTTGGATCATCTGTCAACTCCTCAATGAATTACTTCTTTGGAATGTTAAAAAAAAAAATCAAGTAATCTTTTTTTTTTTTAATTAATATATGCCTATTCCATTCCATTTTTCCTTCATTTCTGATTATTTTCAATATGAATCTCGGTATCCATCAAAAGAATCAAATACCTGAAATGAAAGAAAAAGAATTAGAAAATCGTAAGACTTGCCTTTCAATTATTTCAGATTGATTGAAATCAACACAAATAAAGCGAAGAACTAAAATTAAGATACTATATACATTACATATATTTAATTGATATCGACATGTATGAAGATACATATTGTAGATTCATCTATATTTAGCTTGTATCTTTATACATTACAATAATAGATATAGATAGTATGGTAGAAAGATTCATATTTTTTTTTCTACCATACTATCGAGTTTTATAGGATACTGCTGATTCTAGTCCATTCATTTTATTTAAGACGTGTAATTGGAATCCTTTTTTTCTTAAATCCTTGATAAAAAGTCAAGTTTCATTCAAATTAATCACTTTGACTGACAGTTTTTACGTATATTATAAGTAAAAAAGCGGTAGGAACTAGAATGAACAGCGCTGTAGCAATAAATGCGAGAATATTTACTTCCATAATTTCATTGTTTTTTTGACTTCGCAATAACTCGGGATTTAATCCCATAGAGATGATAAATTTGTCGCTTGTAAATTCAATGCGATGACTTACATTTCAATGACATCGAATCGGATCAATATCATGAATAACAATATCTAAGCTATCAAATCGATTCACCGTCGAGAATTGAATAGTATAACATAGGAAGATCTTTTATCCACACCGAATACAAAATTTGATTCCTGGCCCAATCAAAAGAATTCCTTTATTTATATATATTCTTTTCCACTCTTTCTTTTCGATAATCTACCGCCTTCCTTGTACAATCATCTGATGATGTATCATCTGACTGCTTTTCCACTTTCACCGTTTACAAATAGTTTACAAATAAACCCCAACAAAAAAATAGAAAGAAAAAAAAAAGGATATCCTTGGGAATGAGGGAACGAAATTCTGTCATTTGTATCCCCTTTCACAGAAAATGTAGGGATCAATTGATGTTTTTTTTTATTGTATCCGTCGGGACTGACGGGGCTCGAACCCGCAGCTTCCGCCTTGACAGGGCGGTGCTCTGACCAATTGAACTACAATCCCAGGGAAATAAAGAAAAGTGTACAGCATAGATATTCTTATGATTTCATTCAAGCTATTTTCTATTTTCATTTTAGATTCGAATCGACGTGTTGTAACAAACAAAGGCGCGAGTGATATATTGATATCTATACGGGTATGCGCTTTAGTGAGAGCAACGCGGATTACTAGTTACTAGTAATCCTTTCGTTATTGCCAAATCGATCGATAATCAATTTTAAAATAAAATGAAAAAAAAAAGAGTCTTTTTTCTTTCTACTTTACTCTTTCTTTTCATTAAACTTTATACTTAATGATCCTGATATGAATCTAGATCGTTATCAAGGTCAGAATTTATGGGAACAAATAAATAGAACAAATAAAAAACAAATAGCGGTAGGGATGGATATATCAGAAAATTGGACTTTTTTTATTCTTCCCTAATTTTTTTTTTGTTTGGCTTTTCTGGAAAACAAAATACAAAAAAATGGGCATTTTATGTTATGGCGGATCAGCGAATTAATTATTGGGCCGAGCTGGATTTGAACCAGCGTAGACATATTGCCAACGAATTTACAGTCCGTCCCCATTAACCGCTC